TGCTTCAAATACAGTATCAGGAAGTACCGCTTGTGGAACCTCAATATCCACGGGCTTATTAGCTAAATGGCAATTAGCACATACAATACGTCCGGTCGCTTCTCGTGGATTTTCATAACCCTGCTGTGCAAAAATGGGATATGCATTTGAAATGGATGTCCGAGTTATGATATATATCATCAGCGATACGGAAATAGATCGAGTAATCTCTTTCTTTATCCAAAAAAAGGTATTTTTAGTTTGCATGGTCCAATCATTGATTCCAAAATTTTTACAATAAAATTAGGTAGGTCGCTTGTATCGTTCCCTATCCACAATTCTGCTATTTACTGAAATAATTTTACTGGAATATAGGAGTAGGGGAAATCCCCGTATGGATCGAAAGAGTGGAGTAAGTACGTCTTTAAATGCTTTGCTTATGTACAAACAAATATTCGAGTTAGATCAGTCATTCATTGAATGATAAATCACTACAAGTGATGGCGATACACGATTTAAATAACGAAAGATCCAATATTTTAAAATTGTATCTAGAATGACTGGAAAAGTGGAAACAAGACCAGATATAATTTGATCATTATGAGCAAATCCAAAATCTTTGTAGACATAGCCAATCATTAGTTCCCAACCATGGGGTGAATGGAATCCGATACATAAATCAGTTAATAAAAGAATAGAAAAAGCTTTTATTGTGTCACTTAAGTTATATAGGAATTCTTGAACCCAAGAGTTCAGAATAACAAGTTCTTCATTAGCCAGAATAGAATAACCACTTAAAATAATGAAACAGATTATATTTGTCGATAAGTGCAAAACCGTATGAATATGCTCCTCATTGTGTATTTTGATCAATTGGATCGTTTCTTTATGGATTCCTAGACGAAGCGTTTGTAGATGTGTTTCGGGGTATTCTTTTATCATTTCGTCCAACAGTAAGAGTTCTTCTAACTCTATGAATTTTTCTAGAATACTCTTTTCTTGAATATCAGTCAAAAAGGTTTCGGATTGTCTAATATTCCACCAATTAGTAATCCAAGATTCGAGACTTTTATTAAATAATAGAGAGATCCACCAGGGCAAAAATACTATAGATGTAAGATATAGAAAAGGAAGAAATGATTTCTTTTTTGCCATTTTTTCACCTGTGAATTGGAACTGTTAACGAAAACACCTCATTCGTCGAATCTATGTGATCGAATATTTCTATCAACCATAAGTTCTATTCCAAGGAATTGAACCTATGAATCTATTCCCTATTTTTTTTTGTGATTCAGTGGTTAGGCCTAGGCCTTGAATCTCGAAAGAATACAGAAATAGAATGAGAGCCCACTTTGTTTGAATTCGAATGAAGAAATAAATAATAAAAAAATCTTGTTTCCAGATACTTCAATTGATCAAATTCGAAGTCTCTTTTGATAAATCTCTGAAAGAATCACTTCAATTCAAGTAATGAATATTAATTTCAAACCAAAGGAACTTCCCTTTTCGAAAGGTTTCAAAAAAAATTTCGCCGGCTACACCTACAGTCATAGTTTAGGAAAAATGGAGAGAGATTTCTATTTATGAAGAATATTGTGTCAAAAATGAGCGGCAAAAAAAGACAGAAAAGTTATCCTTAGAAGAGATCCAATTCTTTGATCATTAATAAACACAAAAGAAAAAGAAAGAAAGGATAAAAAAAAAAGAAAGGTCGATTGACAAAAGAAAGGAGAGATAATTTACAGGATATTATCCATCTGTATCTAACATATCAATTCATATTGAAAATAAAAAATTGAAAAAAAAAAAGAGAAATTCTTTATTCCAAAATCTTTTGCTATACGAGATGAATCTATTCTTTTGGTTTGTTACTTGTTTTTTACTGAATTGAGTTGGATGTATTTCCATACACATAATAAAAAAAAAATTTGTGGATAAAAAAAGTTTCGTTTTATGCATGTTCTGTAGACGTCTATTTTGGTTTGAATGAACGTTCTAAAAAAAAAACTAAAAACTTTTGAGTTCTTGAATTTTTTCCTTGCCGCGGATAAAAAAGTTATTCTTCAGTTCATTTCAAAATACTTCAATCGGCACGCGCAAGAAATAGGCTAATTCAGAAGCTTTTTGCTCAATTTCTCGCGGAGTCAAATTCTCATCAGTACGCGTCAAAGGAATGGCCCCCTGTCCTTTGATTTCCATATAAAGGACACGACGAGCATAAATACCCTCTTTAACTTCTATTCTGAGGGACTGAATATCTTTCATACGGAATCGTAGGAAGATGCGACGATTTTTTCCAGGAAATCCCCAACGAAAAATACAGACTATTCCTTCTTTTCTATCGAACCGATCATAGCCACTACCGACATTCCACGAAATTGTGCACCACAAATAGGAACTAATAAAGAGACCTGCGATCCCGTAGAAAGACATCACGATCCCTTGTGGAAAAAAAATTATTTGCTGAGACGGAACTAAAGATATCAAATTCTTACCGAGATAACTCGAAGCTCCAACCAATACGAATCCTAATGAACCTAAAAAAAGGATAAAGGCCCAGCAGAAATTACTTATTTTTCGAGACCCCACTATAAGTTCTATCCATATATGTTCTGATCGCCAACTCATACTAGATCCGGTTGCATTTTATTGGAATTGAGAAAAAAGTTCAAATGAATTTGACTTTCCTTTTTTTATTTCCGAAGTAACTCTCATCAACTAGCGCTATTCTGATGTAACCCTTTAGGAATAATTCATCTAATTGGTTAGGTCCAAAATAATTGAATCCCCCTTTTATGATCTCCTATAGATATCTACATACATATAGATACGTTGACTTCACATTTAAGACATTCGCCTGGATTCCGATCTATTTGAAACTAGCTATAAGTCATTTACTCATCTATTTACGCATACATAAGAGCTCCTTTATTTTATGTTCAGAGGAAGCTGCACGTTATACCATATTTCATTAAATAGATATTATCTAAGTCTTGAAAAAAAAATAGATGAGATTTGGACCCATCAAATCTAAAAAATCTTGTTTTTTTGAACATGAAGAGATAAAGAAGCCATTGCAATTGCCGGAAATACTAGGCCCACGAAAGGCACAAAAATAGAGGGTAAGTTTAAGTCGTTGAGAGTTGTCATAGAATGGGTACCTCGATTTAATATTTGTACCTGTTATAAAGATAACATTAGAATTCGTATATAATTATACTAAGTATATCTAAGTGAGTATATATAATATATTAAGTGCAAGGAATGTATAATTTAATAAATGCGACTTATTCGTCTTTCTACATGAAAGATATAAATATATGTATGATAATTTGTATGATAATTCATTCTTATCTTTTAATTTGAATTTAATTGGAAACTAAAGAATTTATTAAAAATTCCTGAAAGATTCGTTAGAATTAAAGGGATTCTTGGGAGATAGAGTAGAAAGATACTCTATCTCTATTTGAATTTTCTATATTGGAATTATATATACATAGGCAACGCAGCAAGAAGGATGAAATTCAGTTTATTTTCCTTTGCCTAATTTGAATTTATCAAAAGGAAGAATTTTCTTTTTTTATCTTGTTAATAGAGGTTTACTGAATAGTAATCGGGAATATCGGTATAAAAAAAAGAATTATCCGTATGATTCTTTATACAATTTCAAATTCAATCTTATGTCACGAAAGAAAAAAAAATACATTCCAAGAATGTTGATTTTGATTCGGACAAACTAACTATTTTTCGCTACAAATCAAATAATTTAACTAAATTAATTAATTTTACTTAAGGACCCACTTAATTGAATTTGAATTCAAAGGAAAAAAAGCGTGAAGTTTAAATAACTCACTCAGAACACCCTTTAAAGGATTACGTGGTACGATTGGGTCGAATAAGCCCTTATGGAATAAATATTCAGCCGCTTGTGAACCTTCCGGTACTGTCTTATTCAATGTTTGTTCAATTACTCTTTTACCGGCAAATGCAATGTATGCATTAGGTTCGGAAATAATGATATCCCCCAACATCCCAAAACTAGCCGTCACCCCACCTGTAGTAGGAGATGTAAGGATTGATACATAGAATAACTTTTTATTTGCTTGATAATCATATAAAGCAGCAGAAATTTTCGCCATTTGCATCAAGCTCAAACTTCCTTCTTGCATACGTGCTCCTCCGGAAGCACACACTATAATAAGAGGTAAAAATTGATTGGCAGCATACTCAATCAAACGCGTGATTTTCTCGCCTACTACGGATCCCATGCTACCCCCCATAAACTGAAAATCCATAACGCCAATAGCTATGGGAATACCATTTAGACGACCGGTACCTGTTTGAACAGCCTCGGTTAATCCTGTCTTTATTTGATAAGAATCAATACGATCTTTATAAGGTTCTTCCTCTGAATGAAATCCATGAAATCCAATAGGATCCAGAGAAACCATGTCTTCATCCATAGGATCCCAAGTACCTGAATCAATCGAAAGTTCGATTCGATCTGAACTACTCATTTTCAAATGATATCCACATTGTTCACAAATATTCATTTTTGACTTAAAAAATTTCTTATAATTTAATCCATAACAATTTTCGCATTGAACCCACAAATGCCTATATTTTTGAGTTAAATCGAAATCAGTAGAATTTTCTCTTATCGTGAAATCAATAGCATTCCCGCTAGTTCTTATACTGGAGCTCCCCTTTGCATTACTATTTCCACTTTCACTACAAATGTAACTAGAAATGGAACGGTCACTGGAATTGTCACTACCACTTAAAATGGAACTCTCAATAGAGATTTGAGAACGAAAATAAGAGTCAATGCAAGTATTAATGTGATTATTCCAACTGTATTTAGTCTCATACAGGGAAAGATCATAGTGGGAATCGTCCTTCTTCGATCCATTCTTCAGATAACCATAATTCCAATAACTAAAAAAAGAACTTTCTAGTTCACTTGGTAAAGAAGGATCGTTGTCAATCTCAAAAATTTGTTTTTCAATATTAAAATATAG